CCAGTGTAATTAGGATAAATGGACTTGGTATTAGTTAAAGCTGGATTACAGGTGAAAAAGCATTCTATGAAAAATATGTTGCATGTTGTACTGACATGAGGGTGAAATTTTATTTTACATCCTATAAGAATGGTATCTGAAAGCGTGAATTTTTACATTTTTGCACTCAACTTTTCTTGTTTTTGGGGTTTGGCAAGATATGTCATGTGCGTTGCATAGGTGAATTCCTGTGTATTATATTTGTAATTTTTACGGGGGGTAAGGGGGGTTTGTTAAAAGATACCTATTGGTTAAAAATACGCGCGTGTGTATACGTGTATACGTGTGTGTATACGTGTATACGTGTGTGTATACGTGTATGAGTCGTTAAATTTATTCTATGTCCTTCTAGCATTAAAAGAATGTCTTACGGGATTTTTATTATGCGGGCCAAGGGTACTGACTAATAAGTCCAGCTACAATAGAATTGGACGCGTTCATGCCTTGACGGCATATGCTGAGTCACAGCATCCCCAAAATTAAAAAGATACCAAATGCATTGAATTAGAGACATTGCTGGTTTCTTTCCAGTAGACCCGTCATCCATCGAGATGTCTTATTTAAGAGGAACGAATGAGCGAATTTATTTTTATGGCCCTGAAGAAAGAACCAGATGTCTGATAAAGTTTCACTCTAGCTACCCCCACATGTTATGGGCCCGGAGCGAGGAGGGGGACACCTGTCTAGCGGGTTGATGATTTCACGGAGGATGCTAGTTAATCTACTTCCGATGGATGGGGATAGTCGTATGGACAAGGACTTACTTGACTTTATGGTTTATGTCTATATTACGCATGTGTATGTCTTATGTAAGATTAACCGTGTTTATTGGATTGTAATAGTCGTATTGACTTGCAGTTGTTTGGAGTAAAGAATGTAATGTATTATGCACGTCTTAGTTAAATGTACATGCTTATATGCATGGGGCTAGGGGTTTAATGTTGATTATACATATAATGGTTTATGTACTATTATACAATATATGTACTCTTGCATATATTAATGGGGTAAGGCATTAATGCACGACGTACATAGGCTACATCCTATGAGTGTATTATGGGCCCAAGAAATAGTTTAATTAGAATATCAGTTTTGGGTACTGATGGTGTGGCTAATTGCTTCTTTCTTGAGTAGGTGATGTCTTAGGGAGAATAGTACTCCGTTTTTGGTTTACAAGACCAATGTAATTTTTATACTACTAAGGCTCTTCATTTGAGTAGTTTGTTTTCTATGAAGCTTGTTGTTGGTATGAGAATTAGGATAATGCAGAAATAGGAGATTGATGCTAGTTGTCCGATTGTAATGAAGGGATGTTCTACGGGTTGACCTCCGATTCAGGTTAGGATAATTAAATTTGCTACTAAAACTCATAATAAACATTGACTGAGGGGGCGAAATGTTATGCTACGTTGTTTAGATGTATATATTATAGGGAATAATATTAGAATTAAAATTGAGAATACTAGTGCTAAGACTCCTCCTAGTTTATTAGGAATAGAGCGTAGGATTGCGTATGCGAATAGGAAATATCATTCTGGTTTGATATGAGGGGGTGTATTAAGTGGGTTAGCAGGAGTATAGTTATCTGGATCTCCTAAGAGATCTGGTGAGAATAGAATTAATGTTATTAGGATTAATAGTATGAATAGGAAGCCTAAAATATCTTTAATTGTATAATATGGATGGAATGGGATTTTGTCTGAGTCTGAGTTTAATCCTGAGGGATTATTAGATCCTGTTTCATGTAGGAATAGTAGGTGGATTATAACTATTGCTGTAATAATAAAAGGTAGTACGAAATGGAAGGCGAAAAATCGTGTTAGAGTTGCTTTATCAACTGAAAATCCCCCTCAGATTCATTCTACAAGAGTAGGTCCAATATAAGGAATAGCGGAGAGTAAGTTGGTGATGACTGTTGCTCCTCAAAAAGACATTTGTCCTCAAGGAAGGACGTATCCTATGAAAGCAGTGGCTATGACTGCGAATAGTAATACTACTCCGACATTTCAGGTTTCTATAAAGGTATAAGATCCATAATAAATACCTCGTCCGATGTGGAAATAGAGAAAGATGAAGAATATTGATGCGCCGTTGGCGTGTGCATATCGGATTAATCAACCGTAATTTACGTCTCGACAAATGTGTGCAACAGATGAGAAGGCTGTAGTTGTATCTGCAGTGTAGTGTATTGCTAAAAATAATCCGGTAATGATTTGAAGGATTAAACATACACCTAATAAAGAACCAAAATTTCATCATGCTGAGATATTAGATGGAGTGGGTAAATCAATAAAAGAGTGATTAATAATTTTAATTAGGGGGTGGGATTTTCGTAGGTTGGTCATTAATAAGTTCTTATAGTTGAATTACAACGATGGTTTTTCATATCATTAGTCATGGTTAAATTCCATGTAGGAATTATGATTTTAAATATTATTTATATTTTTAGCATTATTTTTGTTATTGGTTTTATTAGTTTTTCGGTAAAGCCTTCTCCTATTTATGGGGGATTGGCGTTGGTTGTAAGTGGTGGTGTAGGGTGTGGTATTGTATTGAGTTGTGGTGGGTCATTTTTAGGTTTGGTAGTATTTTTAGTTTATTTAGGGGGTATAATGGTAGTATTTGCTTATACTACTGCAATAGCTATGGAGCAGTATCCTGAAACATGAAGTTCTAATATTATTATTTGATTATCTTTAATTTTAGGTGTATTGTCTGAATCAGTTGTATTATATTGATGGGTAAAATATGAACATGTTGAGATTTTGATTGATTGTTATGCTATGGGTGAATGGGTAGTTTATGATGCGGAAGGAGGTAATGCAGGGTTTTTTAGTGAAGATCCTGCTGGGGTAGCTGCAATTTATAGCTATAACTATTGGTTAATATTTGTGGCAGGGTGATCTTTATTTACTTGTATTTTTGTTGTTCTTGAGATTACTCGTGCTAATTAGATTATAAGAATGGTTGTTAGAGTTATGGTGATGAAGAAAGATAGGAAGTAAAGTTTTAGTATTCCTATTTGGGTTGAGGTAAGTATAGATACTTTTATTTGTGTGGTGGAGATGTGTTTAGGAGTAATTTTTTCTAATCAGGTTGAATCTACTGTTGAGAATGCTAGATTTTGTCCTGTGAGCAGGTTGGTATATGGGAAAATTCGGTGTGAAATTATAGGGAAATAACCTAATATGTTAGAGAAGTTGGAGGATTTGGATGAGTAGTTAATTTTTAGGTTTTTGGTTATTAGGTTTAATTCTATAGCGATGGCAAAACCTAGGATTGTTAGAGATAATGCTATGGTTTTTATGTTTTGGGTTATTGTTATTTGAGGAATATTTGTGATAGGGATGTTATAAGTTATGAAGAAACCGGCTATAATACTACCTACTGCTAGTCGTTTGATTGGGTTGATTATTGAAGAGTCTTTTTCGTTTATGTTATATGTAAAATTAAATCGGGGGTTATTGAGGAGGACAAAGAAGATGATTCGTGTACTGTAAACAGCAGTAAGTGATGTAGCAATTAAGGTGGCGGTTAGGGCTCAGGCGTTTGTATACGACGTTACTGCGGATTCAATGATTAGATCTTTTGAGTAGAATCCTGTGAGGAAAGGGGTTCCTGTGAGAGCTAAGCTTCCGATTATGAGAGAGGAGGATGTAATGGGTATGGTTTTGTGTAGGCCTCCTATTTTTCGAATGTCTTGTTCGTCGTTTAAATTGTGAATAATTGACCCGGAGCATAAGAAAAGTATTGCTTTGAAAAATGCATGGGTGCAGATGTGTAGGAATGCTATATGTGGTTGATTAATGCCAATTGTAACTATTATTAGGCCTAGTTGGCTTGAAGTGGAGAATGCTACGATTTTTTTGATGTCATTTTGGGTAATGGCACAGATAGCTGTAAATAATGTAGTAATTGCCCCTATACATAAGCATATTGTTAATATAGTTTCGTTGTTTTGGATGATAGGGTAAAATCGAATTAACAAGAAGATTCCTGCAACTACTATTGTACTTGAGTGAAGTAGAGCTGATACTGGTGTGGGGCCTTCTATGGCTGAGGGTAATCAAGGGTGAAGGCCAAATTGAGCGGATTTTCCAGTTGCGGCTATTAGTAATCCTAATATAGGGATGAGGTAATTTTCATTGTGAGTTATAAAGATTTGTTGTAGTTCTCATGAGTTAGACTTAAGGATAAATCATGATATAGATATGATGAATCCAATGTCTCCGATTCGGTTATATAGGATTGCTTGTATTGCTGCTGTGTTAGCTTCTGATCGTCCATACCATCATCCGATTAGGAGAAAAGATATAATTCCTACTCCTTCTCATCCGATGAAAAGTTGGAATAGGTTGTTTGCTGTAACTAGGATTATTATAGTAATTAAGAATAAGAGTAAGTATTTGAAAAATTTGTTTATATGTGGATCAGAATGTATATATCAAAGGGAGAATTCTATAATAGACCATGTGACAAATAAGGCTACTGATATGAATAGGATTGAGAAGTAATCTAATTTAATGTTGAAATTTAGGTTTATAGTTTGAATTGTTAATCAGTTTCAGTTTGAGGTTACGGCTTCATGGTTATAGTAGAATATAATAGTTGTTGGAATTAAACTGAGAAAGAAACATAATGAGATAATAATTTTAACATAATAAGGGTAAGATAGTTTTTTGTGAAAGTTTGTTATTGGTGATAGGATAGGAAGTGTAAGAAGTACAAGAGTTAAAATAAATGTGGAAGTAAATATATTTATTACTTTTATTTGGAGTTGCACCAATCTTTTGGTTCCTAAGACCAATGGAATACTTCTATCCTATAAAAGTTAAGAAAGCCATAATGTTAATTATGGGAGTGTGGAATTAGCAGTTCCAGTTTTCTTTCTTCAGGGGGTAAATAAGAAGTTTCTATGCTTCTGATGTTAGATTCACAATCTAATGTTTTAGTTAAACTATATTTACAATATAGGTTACCTAAGATAATTTTAGGATTTAGAGTTAATAATAACAAGGGAATAATATGAAGTATTATTAGAATATTTTCTCGTGTAAATGTTGATGGTAGGTTGTGGATGTGATAAGGGAGTTTACCTCGTTGTGTTGAGGTTAATATAAATAAAGTATATAAAGCGGTGATTAAGATGTTGAGTCCTGTTAGAATAATTGAAAAATGTGATCATGAAAAAGTTGATGTGATGATTAGTAATTCTCCGATTAGGTTAATAGTGGGGGGAAGTGCTAAATTAGTGAGACTTGCAATAATTCATCATAGACCTATTAATGGAAATAGTATTTGTAAACCTCGAGCTAATAATAGTGTTCGGCTATGTACTCGTTCATAATTACAATTAGCTAAGCAGAATAATAGTGAAGAGGTTAATCCATGGGCAATTATAAGTGCTGTAGCTCCTATGAAGCTTCATGGGGTTTGAATTAGAATAGCAATAATTACTAGTGCTATATGGCTTACGGATGAGTAGGCGATGAGAGATTTTAGGTCTGTTTGGCGTAAGCAGATGGAGCTGGTTATGATTATACCTCATAATGATAATAGAATAAAAGGGTAGGCTATGTAGCTTGTTAGGGGTTCTAATAGTTGTGAAATTCGTATTATACCATAACCTCCTAGTTTTAGTAAGATAGCTGCAAGCACTATTGAGCCTGCAATAGGGGCTTCTACATGTGCTTTAGGCAATCACAGGTGAAGGCCGTAGAGGGGTAGTTTGATTATAAATGCTATGATACAGGCTAGTCATATTAAATTGCTAGACCAGTTACAATGGGTGTGGTAGTTGTAATAGTTAAATAGTAGAATATTTAATGATCCTAGCTGATTTTGTATGTAGATTAGTGAAATTAGTAATGGAAGAGAGCCAATTAGTGTATAAAAGAGGAAATATAGTCCTGCTTTTATTCGTTTGGGTTGGTTACCCCAGCGTGTGATAATAATTAAAGTTGGAATTAGTGTGGTTTCGAATAGAATGTAGAATATAACTAATTCTGTTACTGAGAATGTGAGGATAAGAAATAATTGGAGTAAGATTAGTAAGGAGATATATAGTTTTTTTCGGGTCTCTGTTTCATTTTTTAGGTGATATTGACTTGCAATAATTATTAGAGGAAGAAGTCATGTTGTTAATACTAGTAATGGAGATGATAAAGAATCACAGAAGGAAATTAAGGAGTAGTTTGTGCTGAATGTGTCGGGCTTATTTAGATATATTAAGCTGATTAATGCGATTAATATACTATAAGATGTAGAACTAGTTCATAGTATTGAAGGTTTGGATAGTCAAGTGGTAGGGATAAGTATAGTTGTTGGAATAATAATTTTTAGCATTGTAGTAGGTTTAGGTTTTGTACATAGTCGATCCCATATGTGTTTGAGATTATCACTAATAGTGCTAGGCCTACAGCTGCCTCACAGGCAGCAAATACGAGTAATATGATAGAGGTAGAGAAAGATGAGGTGTATTGGAGATTTAGTATGGTAATGGTTCCTAGGATAAATAGTGATAGTATTATTCCTTCTAGACATAGTAGCGAGGATATTATGTGTGATCGGTAAACTATTACCCCCACGAATGAGATGATAAAAGCTGTGGTTATATTGAATAAGATTGGGGTCATTTTAGTAGTTATGTATTTAAGCATAATTTAATGAGTCGAAATCATTTGTTTTTATTAAACTAACTACTATATTCAGTTCATTCTAGGCCTTTTTGTAATCATTCATAGGTTAAACCTAATGATAGGATTAGGATTAGTGCGATAGAAATTCATAATGTTATATTAAGATTGATGGATTGGAAGGCTCATGGAAGAGGAAGTAGAAGGGCGATTTCTAAATCGAATAGAAGGAAGGTAATAGCGATTAGGAAAAATTTTATAGAAAAAGGCAAACGTGTAATTTCTGTAGGGTCGAAGCCGCATTCATAAGGACTAGCTTTTTCTGTATAAATATTAAGTTGAGGTAACCAGAATGCAATAATGATGAGAATAATAGTTAGTATATAATTAATTGTAATAGATAGAATAATGTTTATTATCTTCTTCTGATATTGATTCAGATCTTACTGATTGGAAGTCAGTGGTACTAGTTATACTAAGAAGATAAGACCCTCATCAATAAATTGAGACATATAGGAATAGTCATACTACGTCTACAAAGTGTCAGTATCAGGCTGCAGCTTCGAAACCAAAGTGATGTTTTGAGGTGAAGTGAAAGTAAAGTTGTCGTAGTAGACAGGTTAGAAGAAATGTTGAGCCAATAATTACGTGTAGTCCGTGGAATCCTGTAGCGACGAAAAATGTTGAACCATAAATTCCGTCGGAGATGGTAAAAGGAGCTTCAAAATATTCTGATATTTGTAATAGTGTAAAGTAGACTCCTAGGGCAATTGTGATTATAAGGGCTTGAGTTATTTGTTTACGATTACCTTCTATTAAACTATGATGGGCTCAAGTGATTGAGACGCCAGAGGCTAATAGAACTGATGTATTTAGTAAAGGTACTTCTAGTGGATCAAGAGGGTTAATTCCTGTAGGAGGTCAATATCCTCCTAGTTCAGGTGTAGGGGCTAGGCTGGAGTGGTAAAAAGCTCAGAAGAAACCTGAGAAGAAGAATACTTCTGAAATAATAAATAGAATTATTCCGTAACGAAGACCTTTTTGGACTGTTGATGTGTGGTGGCCTTGATATGTTCCCTCTCGTACTACATCACGTCATCATTGATATATAGTTAGTATATTAGTTAGTATACTTAGAGAGAGAAGTGTAGTGGAGTTAAAGTGAAATCATATAACAAGGCCTGAGGTAAGTAGAAGGGCTGACAAGGCTCCTGTAAGAGGTCAAGGACTAGGATTAACTATGTGATATGCATGTGTTTGATGGGTCATTAGGTATTATCATGTAGGTAAAGACTGACTAGTAATGTGAAAACGTATGCTTGGATTAGGGCTACAGCGAATTCTAGTATTGTTAATAGTAATAAAATAATAAATGTAGTGAGTGCAGCGGGGGTGCTAATAGTGAATAAAACTGAGGTTGCTCCTCCAATTAGGTGTATTAATAAGTGACCGGCAGTAATATTGGCAGTTAAACGGACTGCTAGAGCCATGGGTTGAATAAAAAGACTAATTGTTTCAATAATTACTAACATAGGGATGAGAATTAGTGGTGTACCTTGGGGAAGAAAGTGGGCTAAAGATATTTTTGTTTTGTGGCGAAAACCTAATAATACAGCTCCCGCTCAAAGAGGAATTGCTATTCCTAAATTTATAGATAATTGAGTTGTAGGGGTAAATGAGTGGGGGAGAAGTCCTAGTAGATTAGTTGTTCCGATAAATAAGATTAATGTAATTAATATAAGTGATCAAGTCCGTCCTTTAATGCTATGAATTATTATTATTTGTTTTAGGATTAATTTAATTAATCATTGTTGAATTGTAATAATTCGGTTATTAATTAGTCGATTAGGGATAGGGAATAATAGAGTTGGAAATATAATAATGAATATTACAATAGGAATTCCTATTAGACTAGGTGTTATGAAAGAGGTAAATAGGTTTTCGTTCATTTTTCTTCTCAAGGTGTACCATATTTTGTTTGTTTTAGATGGGTTGATTGGGGGTTTATAGGAAATTGATAAGTTAAGATTTTTAATTGGAAAATAATAAATAGTGTAAGGAGTATAGATATAATAACGATAAATCATGTGGATGTATCTAGTTGTGGCATTTCACTATGGAGAATTTATTTCTCAATCTTTAACTTAAAAGGTTAATGCTGTTTAGCTTCATAGTGACTTATAATATTGAAGAGCATCAGTTTTCGAATGCTTTTAAAGTTACTATTTCAATGACAATAGGTATGAAGCTATGATTAGAACCGCAGATTTCTGAACATTGACCATAAAATAAACCAGGGCGAGATGATGTTAGAATTGTTTGATTTAGTCGTCCTGGGATAGCATCAGTTTTTAATCCTAATGATGGGATTGCTCATGAGTGTAAGACGTCTTCTGATGAAATTAATATTCGAACTGGTACTTCTATTGGAAGAATTACTCGATTGTCTACTTCAAGTAATCGAAGTTCACCTGGATTTAGATCTGTTGTAGGAGTTATATAAGAATCAAAATTTAGTTCTTCATAATCTGTATATTCATAACTTCAATATCATTGATGACCCATGGTTTTTACTGTTAATAAGGGATTATTGACTTCATCTATTATATATAAAATTCGTAATGATGGTAATGCAATTATAATTAAAATAATAGCAGGAAGAATTGTTCAAATGGTTTCTACTTCTTGAGCATCTATAGTGCTAGTATGTGTTAGTTTTGTTGTTAATATAAGGGAGATAAGGTATAACACTAGGGTGCTAATTAGAAATACAATTATAAGTGTGTGGTCATGAAAATGGAGTAGTTCTTCTATAATAGGAGATGTGGCGTCTTGAAATCCTAGTTCATATGGATAAGCCATAGAGATATACAGGAATTAAACCAGTAATTTAACTTTGACAAAGTTATGTAATGTTTTTACTAATATCTAGATCCAGTGAAGAAAGTCATAAAGGTTATGGGATTGGCTTGAAACTAGTCTTTGGGGGTTCGATTCCTTCCTTTCTTGTGGTTAAATTTTAATATATGTAGGTTCTTCGAATGTGTGATAAGGGGGAGGACATCCATGAAGTCATTCTAAGTTATTTGAGGTTAGTTCAGTTGTTATAACTTCTCGTTTGGAAGCAAAAGCCTCTCAGATTATGAAAATTATTACTATTACTGCGGTTAAAGAAATAAATGAGCCTATTGAGGATACTGTATTTCAGAATGTGTATGCGTCTGGGTAATCTGAATATCGTCGAGGCATGCCCGATAACCCTAAAAAATGTTGTGGGAAAAAGGTGATGTTTACTCCAGCAAATATAATGAAGAAATGGATTTTAGCTCATGTTTGGTCTAGAGTATATCCTGAAAATAAGGGAAATCAGTGAACGAATCCTCCTATAATGGCAAATACAGCACCTATTGATAATACATAGTGAAAATGTGCAACGACATAATAGGTATCGTGTAATACGATATCTAAAGAAGAGTTAGCTAGTACAATACCTGTAAGACCTCCTACAGTGAATAAGAAAATAAATCCTAGAGCTCATAGTATGGCGGGAGATCATTTAATGTTTCCTCCATGTAATGTTGCTAATCAGCTAAATACTTTTACTCCGGTAGGGATAGCAATAATTATTGTAGCAGATGTGAAGTATGCTCGTGTATCAACGTCTATACCTACTGTAAATATGTGATGTGCTCATACAATAAATCCTAGGAAGCCAATTGACATCATGGCTCATACTATACCCATATAACCAAAAGGCTCTTTTTTTCCAGAATAGTATGTTACGATATGAGAAATTATTCCGAAACCAGGGAGAATTAAAATATAAACTTCAGGGTGACCAAAGAATCAAAATAAGTGTTGGTAAAGAATTGGGTCTCCTCCGCCAGCTGGGTCGAAGAAAGTTGTATTTAGATTACGGTCTGTTAATAATATTGTAATTCCAGCAGCTAGAACTGGTAATGAGAGGAGAAGAAGTACAGCTGTAATTAAAACTGATCAGACAAACAAGGGTGTTTGGTATTGTGTAAGGGCTGGTGGTTTTATGTTAATAATAGTTGTAATAAAGTTGATAGCTCCTAAAATTGAAGATACTCCTGCTAAGTGAAGTGAAAAGATTGTTAGATCAACAGAGGCTCCTGCGTGGGCTAGGTTTCCAGCTAATGGAGGATAGACTGTTCAACCTGTTCCAGCTCCAGCTTCTACTATAGATGAAGCAAGAAGAAGTAGGAATGATGGGGGTAGAAGTCAGAAGCTTATATTGTTTATTCGCGGAAATGCTATATCAGGGGCTCCAATTATTAAAGGAATTAATCAGTTTCCGAATCCTCCGATTATAATTGGCATAACTATAAAGAAAATTATAACAAATGCATGGGCGGTTACAATTACATTATAAATTTGATCATCTCCTAATAATGCTCCTGGTTGACCTAGCTCTGCACGAATCAATAGGCTTAAAGCAGTTCCTACTATACCAGCTCAGGCACCAAATAAAAGATATAGGGTACCGATATCCTTGTGGTTAGTGGAAAATAATCATCGATTAATTAACATAGGTAAGATGGCTGAATAATAAGCATTAGACTGTAAATCTAAAGATAAAGGTTTGTAATCCTTTTCTTACCATCAAGCTTCGAGGTGATTACTCATATTGAATTGCAAATTCAAAGGAGCAGCTTCAAACCTGCCGGGGCTTCTCCCGCCCTCCTTTTTCTTCTTAGGGCGGGAGAAGTAGGTTGAAGCCAGTTGTTTAGGGTATTTAGCTGTTAACTAATATTTCGTGAGTTAGTATCTCACCAACCTAGAAGGGTTTAGCTTAATTAAAGTGTTTGTTTTGCATGCAAATGATGTAGGTTTATGATCTTGCAATCCTTAGCAGGAAATAAATATTATTTTATTTACTTAGAGCTTTGAAGGCTCTTGGTCTATTTAACCTAATTTCCTTAGTTTAGAGTAAGTAAGAAAGGTGTTAGAGGGAGGGTTATAGTGGATAATGTGGTTAAAGGGGCTAAAATTGTTATTGCTTTTTTATTATTAAAACATCATTTTGTTTTTATGTTGTTAGTAATTGGAAAGAGGGTTAGTGTAGTTGAGTAAGTTAATCGAATATAGAAATAAAGGCTTAATAGAGCTATTATTGTTATAAGTGCAGGGATTAAGATGTTGTTATTTTTTACTAATTCTTGAATAATAATTCATTTTGGGGCAAATCCTGTTAATGGTGGAAGTCCTCCTAGTGATAGTAGATTTATTAGAATGATAATGATGGTAGAAGGAGCTGTGCTTCATACGTGAGATAGTGATAGTGTAGTGAGGTTATTGTTTTTGTAAAGAGCAGTAAATACTGAAATGGTTAAAATAATGTATAATATTAAGTTGAATAGGGAAATTGAGGGTATGAAGTTAATTACTACTAGTATTCATCCTATGTGAGCAATTGAAGAATATGCTAGGATTTTTCGTAATTGTGTCTGGTTTAGGCCTCCTCAGCCTCCTAATAGAGCTGAAAGTAGTGCTGAGCTGATGATAAGTGGTTGGTTAATTGTTGGGGAAATTTGCATTAGAATTGATAAAGGTGCGATTTTTTGTCATGTTAGTAAGATTATACCTGAGGTTAAAGATGTTCCTTGCGTAACTTCTGTTACTCAGAAGTGGAATGGGGCTAAACCTAATTTTATAATTAAAGATAATGTTAAAGCTAATGAGATGATTAGGTTGTTAGAGTGAATAATGGATCATTGTCCTGAATATATTATTGTTGTGATAATTGATATGAGTAGAATTATTGATGCGGTTGCTTGTGTGAGAAAATATTTTGTTGCAGCTTCTGTTGATCGAGGGTTGGTTTTGTTTATGAGGATTGGAATGATAGATAATATGCTTAGTTCTAGTCCAATTCATATTAGTAATCAATGAGAACTAATTAGCGTAATCAATGTACCTATAATAAGGGTGGTATAAATTATTGTTATTGTTGTAATGTTGATTAGTACGGGAAGGGATTAGACCAACATTTTCGGGGTATGGGCCCGATAGCTTGATTAGCTGACCTTACTAATAGAATATAGTGTATGGGTAGCACGGAGAATTTTGAGTTCTTTAGATTGGGTTCAATTCCTATTATTCTAGAAATAAGAGGACTTGAACCTCTATGTTTTACTCTATCAAAGTAACTCTTTTTCAGACATATTTCTAGATTGATTGGGGTGGAATGCTAGACAAGGAGATTGGTATAGAGATATGTCATATACAGAGTGCCAGTGTAAGTGGGAGGAAATTTTTTCATAGTAAGTGTATAAGTTGATCATAGCGGAATCGTGGGTAGGAAGCTCGGACTCATAGAAAAAGGGCGGTTAGTATAAGTGTTTTGATTATAAAATTTGTTGTGTGAAGTTCCGGGTGTGTGGTTGTTATTATGGAATTAAGAAAGATAATAGTAGTTAAGGCATTTATTAATAAAATGTTTATATATTCAGCTATAAAGAATAGAGCGAAAGGTCCTGCGGCGTATTCTACGTTAAATCCTGAAACTAATTCTGACTCACCTTCTGTTAGGTCGAAAGGTGCTCGGTTTGTTTCTGCTAGGGTGGATACGAATCATATTATGGCCAGGGGTCAAGTTGGAAGGATTAATCAGATGTTTTTTTGAGTAGTTATTAGAGTTGATAGTGTAAATGTTCCGTTGAGTAATAAGATAGATAGAAGGATAATGGCTAGGGTGACTTCATAAGAAATAGTTTGTGCTACGGCTCGTAGAGCTCCAAATAATGCGTATTTGGAATTTGATGCTCATCCGGACCATAAAATAGAATATACTGCTAGGCTGGATGTAGCTAGAATGAATAGGGCACCTAGGTTTATATTAATTAAGGGGTATGGTATAGGAATAGGGATTCATATAGATATAGCAAGGGTCAGGGCTAGACAAGGTGCAATAGTAAATAGTAGTAATGATGATGTAGAGGGACGGAGGGGTTCTTTAATAAATAATTTTAAAGCATCTGCTACTGGCTGTAGGACACCATATGGACCCACTATGTTGGGACCTTTTCGTAGTTGTATATACCCTAAGATTTTACGTTCTATTAAAGTTAGGAATGCTATAGCTAGAAGAATAGGGACAACTATTAAGATAAAATTAATTAGATACATGGATGTTAAGGAGAGGAGTTGAACCTCTGATAGTAAAGTTTTAAGTTTTATGCAATTACCGGGCTCTGCCACCTTAACAAACCCTTATCTCGGGTATATATTATTAGTGGTTAAGGAATTAATATAATATCATTCCTTAGCCACTAAGGCGTAGATGACCTATAGGCCTTATTTCTCTTGTCCTTTCGTACTGGGAGAAATATTTAATAGATAGAAACCGACCTGGATTGCTCCGGTCTGAACTCAGATCACGTAGGACTTTAATCGTTGAACAAACGAACCTTTAATAGCGGTTGCACCATTTGGGTGTCCTGATCCAACATCGAGGTCGTAAACCCTATTGTCGATATGAACTCTAGAATAGGATTGCGCTGTTATCCCTAGGGTAACTTGGTTCGTTGATCAGAATTTTCTGGGTCAATTTATGATAATATCTTTGACTCGTAAGTCTAGGTTAATATCATTCGGAGGTTTAGTTTTACTCCGAGGTCACCCCAACCAAAATAGCTAATTCATAATTCTTTTTTTTTATTTCTTATTGATTATTTATAATAAAGAAGTGAATTATTTAATTTAAGCTCCATAGGGTCTTCTCGTCTTATTTTTTAATCTCCGCCTCTTCACGGAGAGGTCAATTTCATTGACTATAAGAAAGAGACAGTCAAACCCTCGTTTAGCCTTTCATACTAGTCCTTATTTAAAGAACAAGTGATTATGCTACCTTTGCACGGTCAGGATACCGCGGCCGTTTAACATTAAGTGTCACTGGGCAGGCGGTGCCTCTAATACTTGTGATGCTAGAGGTGATGTTTTTGGTAAACAGGCGGGGTTTGTGTTTGCCGAGTTCCTTTTACTTATTTTAGTCTTTCCTTATTGCACTTCTGGGTTGGGTTGACAATTTTTTTAATATTAGACTTGTTAAGTGTGTTTATTATAGAATTGTTAACTGGTTAAGTTATTTAACTTAAACTTGTGCAAGGAGAAATAGTTCTAATTACTGATGTTAACATTATTTCTTCTATATCTTTATAGATTAATCCAATTGTTTTTACAGGGGTTTATTACATGTTTCAGGTATATTATGGATTGTTTTGTTGAGCTTGAACGCTTTCTTAATTGGTGGCTGCTTTTAGGCCTACTATGGTGAGTATATTTTTTACCCTCTGTTGAAGGATGTATCCTTATTTAAGGAGCTGTCCCTCCTTAATTTAACATTTAAGATTTCATTTAAATTTTTATGGTTTTAGGGAAAAATCTTAAAGTTGAACTGAAATTCTTATTTGGATAACCAGCTATCTCCAAGCTCGATTGGCTTTTCACCTCTACTTTTAAATCTTCTCACTATTTTGCCACATAGACGAGTTTGCTCAATGTTTTAGCTGTTTAAAAGTAGCTCGTTTGGTTTCGGGGTTTTTGACTTTAGTTCTTTTTGTCAAAGTTTGTCTAGTTAACTCATTATGCAAAAGGTACTAGATTTAATCTATGCTGTTTTTTACTTTTATTATTCTTTCATCTTTCCCTTACGGTACTATTTCTATAGCGCTTATGTAAATTTCTATCTCCTATACTTTTTATTGTGAATGTTTTATTTTATTGTTTTATTATATTTAGGTTTTGTGAAGGTTAGGCTAGTATTAGTTCAAAGTAATCAGTTCATTTGAGATCTTCCGGGTGTAGGCCGGGTGCTTTTAGTTAAGCTATACTTTGTTTTTCCAAGCACACTTTCCAGTATGCTTACCTTGTTACGACTTATCTCCTCTTGTATTTTAAATTTTTGTAAATTTGAGTAAATATTTGAGGAGGGTGACGGGCGGTGTGTGCGTGCTTTATGGCCTAGTTCAATTAAGCTCTCTGTTCTTAATTTACTACTAAATCCTCCTTAAATCCTTAACTTTCATGAGGATTACTGTTATATATGTTCTTATAAAAGAAAATGTAGCCCATTTCTTTCCACCTCATTGGTTACACCTTGACCTAACGTTTTTATGATAATAGTTGTGCTTACTTTAACTCCCTGTGGGGTTTGCTGAAGATGGCGGTATATAAACTGAATTAGCAAGAAGTGGTGAGGTTTATCGGGGTTTATCGATTATAGAACAGGCTCCTCTAGATGGGTTTAAAGCACCGCCAAGTCCTTTGAGTTTTAAGCTGTTGCTAGTAGTTCTCTGGCGAATATTTTTGTTGTTAAATATTTGTGTTTATGGCTGAGCATAGTGGGGTATCTAATCCCAGTTTGGGTCTCAGCTTTGGTGTTTTCATGTTTGTTAAGATTACTTTCGTTAATGAGCTTTTTTTTATCTGATGTTTTTTACGACTTAGGTAAAATTTAATCTTATTTTGTTTGGTTTATTAACACTCTTTACGCCGAAGTTTATTAATTAGGGTTAATCGTATGACCGCGGTGGCTGGCACGAGATTTACCAACCCTTAGAGTAAATATAGCATAACTTAGTCAAACTTTCGTTTATAGCTTAATTTTGATTACTGCTGTATCCCGTGGGGGTGTGGCAAAGCAAGGTGTTGTAAGCTACCATGGGTGTGCTTGATACCTGCTCCTTTAGATCTGTAAGATTTGCAGGGCATTCTCACAGGAGTGATGACTCTTGCATGTATAATTTTGCTTATAATTAATAAAAAAGCTAGGACCAAACCTTTATGTTTATGGAGTAATTTACTCATCTAGGCATCTTCAGTGCCTTGCTTTATTATAAGCTACATTAAA